CTGATAAAAGGGTTATTTTGATAGAATAAAACATACAGATTTTCTGTTTCTATTAATATTTTCATTTACACTTAATAGAATTAAACTATTTCCTAAAGTATCAAAAACTTTTATTCAACATATACTAAAGTGTAAAAAGATAAGCTAAACAAGCTCATGGGTTCATACCCCATTTATAAAGGTCCCAATCCTTTTCTTTTTAATTATAAACCTAAGTAAAATCATATTTTTTAATATTCTTGCTTTAGGAACATTAATAACTGTTTCTTCTCTATCATGAATCATCTCATGAATTGGATTAGAAGTAAACTTATTATCAATCATACCTCTTTTAAAAACTTACAACAATAAATACTACTCAGAATCTGTTATTAAATATTTTATTGTCCAAACAATAGCATCATTAATATTTTTATTTTCAGTCTTATTTTTTATTTGTTCAAAAAATTACAGAATTGAACTTACCATTGTATCATCCCTCCTATTAAATATAACTTTATTACTTAAAATAGGAGCTGCACCTTTCCACTTTTGAATACCTGAAGTTTTAAGAGGATTAAGATGAGAATTAATTTTTATTGTTATTACTTGACAAAAAATTGCACCTATAATTATCTTAATACACACAACTTACACTCCCACATTCTTGTCTTTCGTTATTATTTTATCATCACTATTTAGAGGATTACAAGGAATCAACCAAACCTGTTTACGTAAAATTATGACCTATTCCTCAATTAATCATGTAAGATGAATAATCTCAGCCATTTTAAATTCTGCAACTACATGATTGTACTATTTTTTAACTTACTGCGTAATTAATTACAATATTATTATGATTTTATTAAAATATAATATTTACAATATAAAACAATTAAGAAAATTATTTTCTTCAAACAAAAAAATTAAATTTTTTTTTATACTAAATTTTCTTTCATTAGGTGGATTACCCCCGTTTTTAGGATTTTTCCCTAAATGAATAACTGTAAGTTCAATAATTAATAATAACTATTATATTCTTGTTATTTTATTAATTATTTTCACTTTAATTTCTTTATATATCTATACACGAATTACATTCTCATCTTTTTCTATTAATTCTGAAGAATCCTTAATCAAAATTTTTAACAAAATTAACTATTTCCATTTTACTATTAATTTATTTTCTTTAATTGGATTAACTGTATGCAATATTGTTGTAAATTACTTTTAAGAATTTAAGTTAAATAAACTGTTGACCTTCAAAGTCGAAAATAGAAACTTTTCTAATTCTTAAGTTAAAAAATTTATATTTACCTTTAAATTTGCAATTTAAAATCCTAAAATTAGACTATTTAACTTTGATAAAAGAAATTAATTTCGTTAATAAATTTACAGTTTATTGCCTATACTCAGCCATTTTACCGAACAAATGATTTTACTCTACCAACCATAAAGATATCGGCACTTTATATTTTATTTTTGGAGCATGATCAGGAATAGTAGGAACCTCCTTAAGAATACTTATTCGTACAGAATTAGGAAACCCTGGGAGTCTAATTGGAGATGACCAAATTTATAACACTATTGTAACTGCTCATGCTTTTATTATAATTTTTTTTATAGTGATACCAACCTTAATTGGAGGATTCGGAAATTGGTTAATCCCTCTAATATTAGGGGCTCCTGATATAGCTTTCCCACGTTTAAATAATATAAGATTCTGACTTTTACCACCTTCATTATTCCTTTTACTTTTAAGAAGAATTTCTGATAAAGGAGCAGGGACGGGATGAACTGTTTATCCACCTTTATCCACAAATATTGCTCATGAGGGATATTCTGTTGATTTAGCAATTTTTAGATTACATATAGCTGGAATCTCATCAATTCTTGGAGCAATAAATTTTATTTCCACAATCATAAATATACGACCAACAGGTATAAAACCTGACCAAATATCTTTATTTATTTGAGCAGTAAAAATTACTGCAATTCTTTTATTACTTTCTCTTCCTGTTTTAGCAGGAGCTATCACTATATTATTGACTGATCGAAATATTAATACATCATTTTTTGATCCTGCAGGAGGAGGAGACCCAATTCTTTATCAACATTTATTTTGATTTTTTGGACATCCAGAGGTATATATTTTAATTTTACCAGGATTTGGAATAATCAGACATATTATTGGTCAAGAAAGAGGAAAAAAAGAAGCATTCGGAGTATTAGGAATAATCTATGCTATAATAGCAATTGGATTACTAGGATTTGTAGTTTGAGCCCACCATATATTTACTGTAGGAATAGATGTAGACACACGAGCATATTTTACATCAGCAACAATAATTATTGCTGTACCAACAGGTATTAAAATTTTTAGATGATTAGCTACATATCATGGTACTAAAATTAATTTTACTCCCCCAAGTCTTTGATCTATTGGATTTATTTTTTTATTCACAATAGGAGGATTAACAGGAGTAGTTCTAGCAAACTCTTCAATCGATATTATTCTTCATGACACATATTATGTAGTAGCTCATTTTCATTATGTTTTATCTATAGGAGCAGTTTTTGCCATTTTAGCTGGTATTGTACAATGATTCCCTTTATTTACTGGATTAACTTTAAACTCTAAATATTTAAAAACCCAATTTTCAGTTATATTTATTGGAGTAAACATAACCTTTTTTCCTCAACATTTCCTAGGATTAAGAGGTATACCTCGACGATACTCAGATTATCCAGATGCCTACATAAAATGAAACATTTTTTCTTCAATCGGAAGTTTAATTTCTCTATTTAGAATTTTCTATTTTATTTTTATCTTATGAGAAGCATTCGCTGTAAAACGATTTAATTTAACAGCCTTTAACTTATCAACTTCTATTGAATGACTACAATTTTTCCCACCGGCAGAACATAGATTTCTAGAATTACCTACTGTCACAATTTTCTAATATGGCAGATTAGTGCAATGGATTTAAACCCCAAACATAAAGCTAAAAACTTTTTTTAGAAATTTCAACCTGAAAAACACTAATACTTCAAGATAGGGCATCTCCTTTAATAGAACAATTAATATTTTTTCATGATCATACTTTATTAATTTTAATTATTATCACAATTTTAGTTAGACAAATACTAATCTCTATACTTTTCAATAGATTTACTCATCGATTTTTACTAGAAGGGCAATTAATCGAAATAATTTGAACAATTCTTCCAGCTATTATTTTAATTATAATTGCTCTTCCATCTCTTCGTCTACTTTATATTTTAGACGAAGTTCAAAATCCTATAATTACAGTAAAAGCTATTGGCCATCAATGATACTGATCTTACGAATACTCAGATTACAAAAAAATTGAATTTGATTCCTATATAATTCCATCTAATGAATTAAAATTATGAAATTTTCGACTATTAGATGTTGACAATCGAATAATTATTCCTTTTAATTCACAAATCCGTATTATTGTTACTTCTACAGATGTAATTCATTCATGAACAATCCCATCTTTAGGTGTAAAAATTGATGGAACTCCTGGACGTTTAAATCAATCAAATTTTAATATTAACCGAACAGGTTTATTTTATGGACAATGCTCAGAAATCTGTGGAGCAAACCATAGATTCATACCAATTGTTATCGAAAGAATTTCCCAAAATAATTTTATTAATTGAATTAATTCTTATAAAAATTAATCATTAGATGGCTGAAAGCAAGCATTGGTCTCTTAAACCATACTATAGTAATCTAGCAATTACTTCTAATGAAAAATTTAGTTAAACTATAACATTAGCTTGTCAAGCTAAAATTATTATTAAATAATAATTTTTAATTCCTCAAATAGCTCCTATAAGTTGATTAACTTTATATTTTATTTTCATTATAATTTTTGTATTAATAATTATTATAAATTATTATTCATTTCTTTATTCAACAAACAATAATTTTACTAAAAAAACAAACAAAAAATTAATTAATTGAAAATGATAATAAATCTTTTTTCTTCTTTTGACCCAACTACTTTTTCATATTTATCAATAAACTGATTAAGAACTATCTTATTTATTTTTTTTGTACCTTCAATATACTGACTAATTCCTTCACGAATAAATATAGCATGAATTTTAATAATAATAACTCTTCATAAAGAATTTAAAATTTTAATTAACAATAAAAATTTTAAAGGAAGAACAATCTTATTTATTAGATTATTTACTTTTATTATAATAAATAATTTTCTTGGACTATTCCCTTATATTTTTACTTCAACTAGACATTTAAATATAACTCTTTCTTTGAGATTACCTTTATGAGTAAGATTCATAATTTTTGGATGATGCAAAAATACAATTCATATATTTGCACATTTAGTCCCTCAAGGAGCACCAAGAACCCTACTTCCATTTTTAGTTTTAATTGAAACAATTAGAAATATTATTCGTCCTGGAACTTTGGCAATTCGATTAACTGCAAACATAATTGCTGGACATTTACTAATTACTTTAATAAGAAATTCTGGACCAACATTACAATTAAAATTTTTGAGTTTACTAATTTCTTTACAAATATTATTATTAATTTTAGAATCAGCCGTTTCAATTATCCAATCTTATGTATTTTCAATTTTAACAACATTATACTCTAGAGAAGTAAATTAATGAAAATTACTCAAAATCACCCTTTTCATTTAGTTGATAAAAGACCATGACCCCTTCTAGGATCATTAAGAATATTTTCATTTATATTGGGGTTACTAAAATGATTCCACCTTCATAATAACAATTTATTATTATTAAGAATAATTACAAATATCTTAATTATATACCAATGATGACGAGACATTATTCGAGAAAGAACATTTCAAGGAAAACATACTATTAAAGTAACATTAGGTTTACGATTAGGAATAATACTTTTTATTACTTCCGAAGTATTTTTTTTTATTGCCTTTTTTTGAGCATTTTTTCATGCAAGACTAACTCCAAGAATCGAACTAGGAATAAATTGACCACCAAAAGGTATTTTAACATTTAATCCTTTAGAAATTCCATTATTAAATACTTTAATTCTCTTAACATCAGGACTTTCTGTTACTTGGGCTCATCATGGAATTATAGAAAACAATTATAAACAATCATTCCAAGGATTAACTTTAACAGTTTTATTAGGATTCTATTTCTCTTTATTACAAATATATGAGTATCAAGAAGCTCCATTCACTATTAGAGATAGAGTATATGGATCAACATTTTTTATAACAACAGGACTTCATGGTTTGCATGTGATTATCGGATCTGTATTCTTGCTAGTATGTTTAATTCGTCTATACAAAAATCATTTTTCTTCAATACATCATTTTGGATTTGAAGCCGCAGCTTGATACTGACACTTCGTAGATGTAGTTTGATTATTTGTTTATATCTCAATATACTGATGAGGTAGTTAATTTATGTAATATAAAAATTATATTTGACTTCCAATCAGAAAATCTAGACTCTAGTATAAATAATTAAAATTATTTTTTATCAAAGAATTATAATTTATTTTATTTTATTATTAATAACTACTTTATTAAATTTAATTTCCAAAAAAACTTTTAAAGATCGAGAAAAAATAAGACCTTTTGAATGTGGATTTGACCCTAAAAATTCGGCACGTCTGCCTTTTTCATTACAATTTTTCTTAATCGCAGTAATTTTTGTAATTTTTGATGTAGAACTAACCCTACTTTTACCTATTACTTTAATTTTTAAAAATTGTTGTTTACCAACATTATCTCTAGTAACAATAATTTTTATTATTATTTTATTATTTGGATTATTCCATGAACAAAATCAAGGATCATTAAATTGAATAATTTAACAAATAATAGGATAATAGTTAAATTAAAATATTTAAGTTGCATTTAAAAGATATTGATATATCAATTTATCTTAATAATTTTTAGTAAGAAGTAAATTTTACATTTAGTTTCGACCTAAAAATTTGGTTTTATAACCCTTACTTTAATTGAAACCAAAATAGAGGTGTATCACTGTTAATGATAAAATTGAGTATTTTCCAATTAAAGAATCAAGTTACTCAAGAAAAAGCTTCTAACTTTATCCTTAAGCGGCGGACCTCCGTTTTTGATTCTGTTGTTTATATAGTTTAATAAAAACATTACATTTTCATTGTGAAATTGAATAATAGTTTCTATAAATTATCTAGAAATATATATATCTCCTTAGCATCTTCAATGCCATACTCTAATTAATAAGCTACCTAGATTAAAAACATAAAATTAAAAAAATAGAAAATAATAAAACTAATAATAAATAAATCTTAATATGATTACGTGATAGTAACTGAAAGCTTTTAGAAGAACCCTTTAATAAATTAATAATTCTTTTACTTCCATAATATTCTATTCAACCTGAATCAAAAAGTTTAAAATAAACTTTCCCTAACCTTAAAAAATAAGGACCAACACCAAAAGTAGATAAAACAGGTATATTTCATATACCAGATAAAAATAAAGAAACATTTAAAAATTTTAAAGATTTATTTTCATAGATATATTTTATTAAAGAAAGTTCATAACCAATAATAGCACCAAAAACAATTATTAATAAAGTTAATAATTTTATAAATATAGGTAAAATAATAAAATATGGAATAGGAAATAATAAAGAAGATAAGATTTTACCAGCAATAATTACAAAAATTACTAAACCTATTATTCCTTTTAATATAATTATATTGTTTTTGTCCCTAAATGAATTTAATCTTAAAGATAATGTATTTCTTAAAAAAGTATACCAAACTAAACGAACAGAATAAGATACTGTTAATCCAATAGAAAAAAAAAAAATAAAATAAATGAAAATACTAGAAAATTCTATAGACAAAAATTCAGCAATTAAATCTTTTGAGTAAAACCCAGACAAAAAAGGTAATCCACACAAAGCTAATCTACTAATATTAAAACAAGTGCAAGTTAATGGTATAAAATAAATTAATCCCCCTATAAAACGAATATCTTGGTTATTTATTAAATTATGAATAATAGCCCCTGCACATATAAAAAGAAGAGCTTTAAATAATGCATGTATTAATAAATGAAAAAATGATAAATCTTTACCACCTAAACATATAATTGTTAATATTATACCAAGTTGTCTAAGAGTAGATAAAGCAATAATTTTCTTTAAATCAAACTCAAAATTAGCACCAATTCCTGATATAAATATTGTAAACAAAGAAATATACAATAATAATATAAATATTATTCTAGAAAATCTTGAACTAAAACGTATTAACAAATACACTCCTGCAGTAACTAAAGTTGAAGAATGTACTAAAGAAGAAACTGGGGTTGGAGCAGCTATTGCTGCAGGTAACCATGAAGAAAAGGGAATTTGAGCTCTTTTTGTAATTGAAGCTAAAACAAATAAAAATCTAGAAACTATAATTATTCTAGGATTAGTATTCATAAAATCTAAATAAAATAATATATTAAATCCACCAAAATCTATTATCCAAGCGATACTAATTAACAAAGCAGCATCACCAACACGGTTTGAAAGAGCTGTTAATATACCAGCATTAAAAGATTTTACATTCTGGTAATAAACTACCAATGCATAAGAAACTAATCCTAAACCATCTCAACCTAACAAAATAGAAACCAAATTAGGACTCAAAATTATAAGTATTATAGAAAACACAAATAAAATTATTAGTATAATAAAACGTTTATAATTTTTATCGCCATGTATATATTCTTCTCTATACTTAATAATAAGAGAAGAAATAAAAAAAACAAAGCTTATAAAAATTAAAGAAATTCAATCTAAAAATAAAACTATGACAACAGAAACAGAATTAAAAGTGAAAATATTATATTCAATATAAAACTCTAAGTTAAAATTTAAAAAATAAAGACTCAAAAAATAAAAAATTAAAGAAATAATCAAGAAAACCGTAAAAATTAAATTGCAAATTAAGAAAATTACTCAAAGTAATATTGTTTACTTCTCTAGATCCACAAACTAGAATTTTAATTAAACTATTTAAGTAGATTCATAATGATAAAAATTCTGATTTTAAGATTAATAAATTTAAAGGAACCCAATGTAAAAACAATAATAAATATTCTCGTATATTAATTTGATAAAAAGAATAAAGACCAGAATAAAATTTTCCATGTTGAGTGTAAGAATAAAGAAACAAAGAATAAACAGCTCTATAAAAAACTAACAAAAATAAAAAAAATATAGAAAATTTAGTATAAATAGAAATTGAATTAATAAGTAAAAATTCTCCTAAAAGATTTAATGATGGGGGAGCAGATATATTTGAAGAACAAAGTAAAAACCATCATAAAGATAAACTAGGTATTAAATTTATAAAACCTTTATTTAAATAAATCCTTCGTCTATGGGTACGTTCATAAGATAAATTAGCTAAACAAAACAAGCCTGATGAACATAAACCATGAGCTAGTATAAGAATTAAAGCACCACAATACCCTCAAGAATTTAAAGTTAAAACTCCTGCCAATACTAAACCTATATGAGATACTGAAGAATAAGCAATTAGTATCTTTATATCTCTTTGACGAACACAAATCAATGAAATAATAAAACCCCCAACTAATGAAATAACAATAAAAATAATATTAATTTTTATTCCAACTTCTAAGAATAATTTTATTACCCGGAAAAGACCATATCCCCCTAATTTTAATATCACACCAGCTAAAATTATAGAACCAGAAATTGAAGCTTCTACATGAGCTTTAGGTAGTCATAAATGAATAAAAAATATAGGAATTTTTACAAAAAATACTGTATTTAAACATATATATATTAAAAATCTATTTCTAGGTTCAAGAAAATAAAAATCTAATCTATAACTTTTATTATACAAATTAAATAAAGCTACTATTATGGGCAAAGAAGCTAACAAAGTATAAAAAAGTAAATAAACACCAGCTGATAAACGTTCAGGTTGGTTTCCTCAACCAATAATTAAAAATAATGTAGGAATCAATCTAACCTCAAAAAATAAATAAAATAAAAAAAAATTTATAGAACTAAAAGTAATAACTAAACTAATTAAAAGAATAATAATTATAAATAAAAACAATTCTCAATAATAATTTTTTTTATATAAATTTTCCCTAGCTAAAATTATTAAAGAACAAATTCAAAAACTTAATAGAATTAAAGAAAATGATAATAAATCTATTCCAAAACAATAAGATAAAGAAGAAAATATAACTGGATAAAATATAGACTTACATATAAATATAAATCTTAAAACAAATAAATTAAACAACACTAATCAAAATCTTATAGTTAAAAAAGATAAAGGAATCAAAAAAAATAACCTTAAAATAAATATTATCATAAATTATCAAACATTAAAATTATATCCCTCCCATGGATTCGAACAATTAAAACTAACAAAGAAAGTCCTAAAGCCCTTTCACAAACACTTATAGTTAAAAACAATATTAAAAGAAAATACTCATAAATAAATTGTACAAAATAAATAAAAATTAATATATACAAAGATAGAACAATAGATTCTAATCTTAACAATATAAGAAGAAAATGTTTATATTTTGATACATAAATAAATAAACTTGAATAAAACAATAAAACTAAAGAATATAAATAATAGTTCATTAACATTTGTTTTAATAATTTAATAAAAATACTGGTCTTGTAAATCAGAAATAAGAGTAATCTTTTAAAACTTCAGGAAAAAAGAAACACTTCATCTTTAATCTCCAAAATTAATATTTTAATAAACTATTTCCTGATATTTTAATTACATTATTTTTATTAAACTTATTGTTCTCAATTATTTTCATTTACATTAATCATCCCCTTTCTCTAGGAGGAACTTTATTAATTCAAACTATTTTAATAACTATAATATCAAGATTTTTATTTTTTAACTTTTGATTCAGATACATTTTATTTTTAATCATAGTCGGGGGAATACTAGTTATATTTATTTATATAACTAGAATTGCTTCTAATGAAAAATTTAAATTACCAAAAAATATACTAATTTATTTGATACTAATTTTAATAGTATACTCTGTAACTTTACTATTTGTTGATAAATTTTATTCAATAATTATTTCTATAAAATTTAACTCATTAAATCAATCTTTTTTAATTATAAACCTAAACTTAAGAAAATTTTATAATTATCCTAATTTAAATCTATTAATTTTTCTAATAATTTATCTTTTAATTACTTTAATTGCGGTAGTAAAAATTATTGGAAAAAATACTGGTAGATTACGACAAAAATAAATGATAAAACAATTAAAAAATAATCCTTTAATAAAAATAATTAACTCATCTTTAGTAAATCTACCCACACCTTCAAATATTTCTACAATATGAAACTTTGGAAGTTTACTAGGAATATGCTTATTAATCCAAATTTTGACGGGATTATTTCTAGCTATACATTATTGTCCTAATATTGATTTAGCTTTCAATAGAGTAGCCCACATTTGTCGTAATGTAAATTTTGGATGATTAATTCGAACATTACATGCAAATGGAGCCTCATTTTTTTTTATTTGCTTATATACTCATATTGGACGAGGATTATATTATAGATCTTATTATCTTATTGAAACATGAATATCAGGAGTTACTATTTTCTTTTTAGTTATAGCAACAGCATTTTTAGGATATGTTCTTCCTTGAGGACAAATATCATTTTGGGGAGCAACAGTAATCACAAACCTAATTTCTGCTATTCCTTATTTAGGAAATTATATTGTCCTATGAATTTGGGGTGGATTTGCTGTTAGAAATGCTACTTTAACACGTTTCTTTGCATTTCATTTTATTTTACCATTTATTGTTTCAGCAACAGTAATAATTCATCTTTTATTTCTGCACCAAACTGGATCAAACAACCCTTTAGGATTAAAAAGAAATATAGACAAAATTCCTTTCCATCCCTACTTTACATTTAAAGACTTAGTAGGATTTTTTATCACATTGATACTATTAGTTTTTTTAACTTTACAAAACCCTTACTTGTTAGGTGACCCAGATAATTTTATTCCTGCCAACCCCTTAGTTACTCCTATTCATATTCAACCTGAGTGGTATTTCTTATTTGCTTATGCAATCCTACGTTCTATCCCTAATAAATTAGGGGGGGTAATTGCTTTAGTATTATCTATTGCAATCCTATATATTTCTCCATTTATTAATAAAAAGAAATTTCAAAGAATACAATTTTACCCTATTAATAAAATTTTATTTTGAAGATTCTTATCAATTATTTTACTTTTAACTTGAATTGGGGCACGACCTGTAGAAACACCTTATATTTTTATTGGACAAATTTTAACAATTATTTACTTTTCTTATTTTCCTTTAAATTCAATTACTGCTAAAATTTGAGATTATTTAATCTTTAAAAAATAGTTAATGAACTTGTATAAGTGTATACTTTGAAAGTATAAAAAAGAGATAAAGATTCTCTATTGACTTTACTTGTACTAAAAATTATTAACTAAAGAGTTAAGACCATAATAATTAATCTTAACCCTAAATAAAATATTAATATATTCAAAGAAACAGGTAAATAACTTTTTCAAGCTAAATATATTAATTTATCATAACGATACCGTGGAAAGGTGCCACGAACCCAAATTCAAAAAAAAGAAATTAAAATTATTTTCAAAAAAAAAGTAATTTCATATAAATTTCCACCTAAAAATAATATAGAACAAATTATTCTTATAAATAAAATTCTTGCGTATTCAGCTAAAAAAATTATTGCAAACCCGCCTCTTCTATACTCAACATTAAATCCAGATACTAATTCTGATTCTCCTTCAGCAAAATCAAATGGAGTTCGATTTGTTTCGGCTAACCTAGAAACTAACCATATAAAACTCAGAGGTAAAAATAAAAATAAAAACCAAATATTTTGTTGATATTTTAATAAATCAAATATATCAAAGCTAAAAACTAAAAATAAAAAAGATAAGAGAATTAAAACTAATCTTACTTCATAAGAAATAGTTTGAGCAACAGAACGTAAACTCCCTAATATAGCGTAATTAGAATTAGAAGATCATCCAGCTAATATAATTGTATAAACACTCAAACTTGAAACTCTTAAAAAAAATAATATTGATAAATTAAAATTTAAATTTACAGAAATAAAAGGTATACATATCCATAATAAAAGAGATAAAAATAAATTAAAAATAGGAGAAACATAATACAACCAAAAATTTGAAACCAACGGAAAAGTTTGTTCTTTAGAAAATAATTTAATAGCATCTCTAAAAGGTTGTAATAAACCTATAAAACCAAGTTTATTAGGACCTTTACGGATATGAATATACCCTAAAACTTTACGTTCTAACAAAGTTAAAAAAGCTACCCCTACTAAAATACAAATAATTAAAATTAATCTAGAAACTATTATCAAAAATAAATCTTTTAATATCAAGTATTATTTGTAAAAAAAAAATTACTTATAAAGATTCTAAATCCATTGCACTAATCTGCCAAAATAATAATATTGTTCTAAAAATAAATTTTAAACTAAATACTTGGTCCTTTCGTACTAAAATATTTTAATTTTATAGAGATAGAAACCAACCTGGCTCACACCGGTTTAAACTCAGATCATGTAAAATTTTAAAGGTCGAACAGACCTAATCTTTTAGCTTCTACACCAAAAATTAATTTTAATCCAACATCGAGGTCGCAACCTTTTTTTTCGATTTGAACTCTAAAAAAAAATTACGCTGTTATCCCTAAGGTAATTTGTTCTTTTAATCTTTAAATTAAGGATCATGTACTCATAAATCAATGGTCTAATTAAAAAAAAGTTTATTAAATTTTTCAATCACCCCAACTAAATAATTTTTCAAAAGAAAAAAATATAGATTCTAAAAATCCCCCCCTTTCAAAAAATTATAAAACTCTATAGGGTCTTCTCGTCTTCAATAGAAATTTAAGCTTTTTTACTTAAAAATAAAATTCTAAAAAATTTAAATAGAGACAGTTATTCTCTCATCCAACCTTTCATACAAGCTTTCAATTAAAAAACTAATGATTATGCTACCTTTGCACGGTCAGTATACCGCAGCCATTTAACTCTACATCATTGGGCAGGCTAGACCTTAAATTATAATCAAAAAGCCATGTTTTTATTAAACAGGTGAAAAATATATTTGCCGAGTTCCTTTACTTAACCTTTAATTTATAATAAAAGTAAACAAATTATTTATACTAATTTTATCATAATTCCTAAAATACAAAAATTAAACCTTTTATTTCAATAAAAAATATAAATTAATATAAAAATCTTAATAAAATTTTAGCTAGTTATAATACACTAATAAAGATAAAAACTAATAATCCTACTTACTAAAATTTGTTATATAAATTATATAATTTTATTACAAAGCTCATCCCCTGTAATATAAAATTTTAGTATTATTAAATTAAAAACTAAATTTAATAATAAAATAAAAATCAAATTAAATTTTTTTCTTAAAAAACTAGATATATTTAAAATCGAATAGCATTTCACTTCTATAAAAATATTAACAATATTTATTCTACAATAAAAGATATATTTTCATAGCTCTTTTAAATTCGAGAAATTTAAATAAATAAATTTTAATTAATAAGCCCTGATACACAAGGTACAAAAAATTAAATTTTCTTTTTATATAAATAAATAATTCTTTCACAATACTTAATTCGCTATAATTATACCTTATTTATTCATAAAAATTAATAAAAACATAAAATATTTTTTTTAAAATTCTTTTAAAAATTAAAATAATAATAATAATACAAAACTATCAAATTATATTGGATACCAATAATCTTTTTAATGTAAGTAAAATGCTTTATATAAAGCTTTAATTTGACCTTTCTAGGTGCACTTTCCAGTACACCTACTTTGTTACGACTTATTCCACTTTGGAGTGAAAGCGACGGGCGATATGTACATACTTTAGAGCTTTAATCATTTTAAATATTTGTTTAAAATTACCATCAAATCCGCCTTCAAAATTTTATTACAAAAATTCATTCGTTTAAATATATTTATTGTAACCCATCTCTTCTCATCTATAAACTACACCTTGACCTGATTTATTATCACTAAAAATCTTGAACATTCTATTTATTTGAAAATATTCAACCTACGGAGATATGCAAATTAATAAAATAAGTTAGTAAAAACGTGGACCATCGATTACAGGACAGGTTCCTCTGAATAGACTAAAATACCGCCAACTTTTTTAATTTTCAAGATCATAACTACTAATAATTCAGTAAATAGGTTACTTTTTTTATAATAGGGTATCTAATCCTAGTCTAAAATAAAAATTTTTCAGCCTTATATACCCTAATAAAAACTTATTAAAATTTAAAATTTCACTTAATAAACTTCTTTATAAATTCATAGATTTACTTACTAATACCGAAGATTTACTGCAACATACCCTGTTTAACCGCAACTGCTGGCACAAGTTTAGTTTATGCAAATTAAAAATTACTATTTCAAAATCTCTTAAATAAATAAAATTGTTTAATGCGAATTCACACAAGGAAATTTGTTAATATTCTATCTAAAAATAAATACTTGTCTAGCTAAAACTTGCATTTAAAGTAATTTTACACAATAAATTAAAGCTAAAAAACTTTTAAAAAATAGACTAAAAAAATAACATTATATTTATGTATATAACAAAAAAATAAATAAAAATACTCTAATTAATAAAAATACAGTATATTAACAAAATTTAAAGAAAATTTCTATAAGTTAATAAAATTTAGCAAGTTTCCTCCCACAAAAATCAAAATTAAAACAGATATTTTTATATAAAATTTATTAATAAAGCTAAATTCTATATACAAATAAATAATTTTAATTTTTTTGCTACTAAATTTTATTAACTTATCCATAAATAAATGTCAGCAGCTTGTACCAAAATAATTTCTTTTAATTTTAAGATTCCCAAATTCTATGATTTTCCAAAAAAAAATTATTTTAATAATAAGAAATTCAAAATTAAATTATTTTATCCTTTAAAAAAATTAATAAGAATTTCTAAATCCAATTATTTTTACCTTAAAAAAATTTTACAAAACAATAAAAACCTATTATTCCATTGTTACGCAGCTAAAAAAATTACAAATAAGGAATACCCAAAATTCCATTATTTTCTACCCAATAAATAATTTTTCAAATAAGGAATACCCAAAATTCCATTATTTTCTACCCAATAAATAATTTTTCAAATAAGGAATCCCCAAAATTCCATTATTTTCTACCCAATAAATAATTTTTCAAATAAGGAATCCCCAAAATTCCATTATTTTCTACCCAATAAATAATTTTTACAAAAATATTTTTTTTAAAAAAAATATTTAATCAAGAGTACAAAATACCGAACAAACAAAAATTTTTTTTTCAAAATTTCAATTTTTAAAATTTTTTTTGTAAAATTTTTTGCGATTTTGAAAAATAAAAAATAAAAAAATTGAATAATTAGAAATTAACCAGCAAGGTAAAAAAATCGTGGGTACTAAATCATCGTCAAAATTTTTTTTGCCATTAGAAAATACCGAACAAAAAAAGGCAAAATTTTTGGACAAAACAAAAAAAACTTTTAATTGAATAACTGAAAAAATAACATTATTTTTTTTGTAAAAATTTTAAAAAAATAAATTAAAATTAAATAGGATTGTATATAAAATCTTACTTATTATCGTTATTTATAAATACATAATTATATAATTTTTTAAATAAATATGTTTTAACCATATTTTATAATAGATTTTCTAGAATAATATTTGAAGTAAATTTTTTTTTTTTTTTATAGTAAATTTTACTCTCTATATAAATGATTTATGAGTATATATAATAATATATAATTTATTTATTTATATTTAATATATATTAATAATGCTATAAATTATTTATATTAAATATATAATAATAATTTTATTTATAGTTATTATTAATAATTTAATTAATATAATAATTCATAATATCTATATATTATAATATAAATATTTAATTAATTTATACTTAATCTCTTTTATAATATAAAAATAGGTCTTTATTTTATTTCTATATTTTTCAAAAATAGCGATTAGTGTTTTCTATCTTTTTTTAAGGATATTTATAGGCATTTATATACTTATAATAAGTATTTTTATATTATTATTTTTTAATTAAATAAAAATAGTGTTTTTATATATTCATTAAATCATTATTATACACACGCGAGTAAACTAATTTTTTGACGGAAAATTTACTGTTTGTTCGGTATTTTCTAATATAATGACCAAAATTTTGCCAAAAAAAACGTGCAAAAGTTGTCAAAAAAATGCAAAAAAAAGGGCCAAAAATAAAAAAAGTGTTTTTTTTTAATAGTGGTTTTCAAATAGTTAATAAACCTTAGTCTCACGAAAAATAATTTTCAAAATTTGGACCCCTATTCCAGGAATCCCGAACAAACGAAAAATAAAAAATTTTACAAAAAAAACTCACTACTTGAAATCCTTACCATACAAAATTTAAAAATGAAAATTTTAAATTTTATATTCAAAATATAAATCAAAATAATTTCTAGCTTAAATTTTAATCTGAATAGAAAATATATACCAATCAATAAACAAATAGAAAATAACTAGCAAAAAATTTAATTTAAAAGGAAAAATAAAAACCACAAATTAATATAAAATTATAATTATTTCCTAAATTAATATAATTAAATGTTATTCTTTAAACATGTTTTTAAAAAGTTTTTTTAAAAAAAAAAATAAAATAGGATGC